TTCGACTCTAAAAAAGCCGCTTGATGATATTAGTATTAGTAATATTAAAGCAATTTTTTATGAATTATCATACGTGTCACAAGCATATGTATTTTACAAATTATCACAAATTCAAGTTAGTAACTCGTTAAAATCTGTTATTCAACAATATCAAGGAATCCCCCCTTTTCTTAAGCCTAAAATAAAGGATTTTTTTGAAACACGAGGAAGGGTTCATTCAAAATTAACAGATAAGAAACTTTCGAATTATGAAACGAATCAATGGAAAAACTGGTTAAGAGGACATTATCAATACCATTTATCTCAGACCAGATGGTCTAGATTAATACCAGAAAAATGGAGAAATACAATTCATCCGCGTCGTATAGCTAAAAAGGAAAATTTAAGAAAATGGCGTTCATATGAAAAAGACCAATTAATTGATTCCAAAAAACAATTTGAAGTACATTCATTATCTAATCAAAAAGATAATTTTCTAAAATACTATATATATGATCTTTTATCATATAAATTTCTTAATTATGAAAATAAAACGGAATGCTTTTTTTATAGACCTCTCTTTCAAGGAAATAAGAACCAAGAAATTTCTTATAACACGCCTAAAGAAACCTTTTTTGATATACTGAGGAACATCCCCATTAAAAATGATCTAGGAAGGGTCGATATTCTATATATGGCAAACCCAACCGATAGAAAATTTTTTGATTGGAAAATTTTCCATTTTTATCTTAGGCAAAAAGTTGATATTGAGGCCTGGATCAGAATCGATACCAATAAGAATAAAAATACTCAAATAATTTCTAAAAAAGATCTTTTTTATCTTATGATTCCAGAAATCAATCCACCAAATTTCTACAAAAGATTTTTTGATTGGATGGGAATGAATGAAAAAATGCTAAAGCATTCCACATCGAATCTGGAACTTTGGTTCTTCCCAGAATTTGTGTTACTTTATAAGACATATAAAATGAAACCTTGGTTTATACCAAGCAAATTACTTCTTTTAAATTTAAATAATAAAAAAATAAAGGAAAAAGGAAGTTTTTTGATAGCATTGAATAAAAAGCATCGAAATCAAGAAGAAAAAGAACCCACAAATCGAGAAGATCGGAGATCCGTTCTATCACAACAAAAAAATATGGAAGAAAATTATGCAATATCAGACGAGAAAAAGAAAAAACAATACAAAAGAAACACGGAAGCAGGACTAGATTTCTTCCTGAAACGTTATTTGCTTTTTCAATTGAGATGGGATGAGACTTTGAATCAAAGAATGATCAATAATATCAGGGTATATTGTCTCCTGCTTAGACTGATCGATACAAGAAAAATTACTATATCCTCGATTCAAAAGAAACAAATACATTTGGATATAATGCTGATTCAGAAGAATTTAACTCTTTCAGAATTGATGAAGAAGGGAGTATTGATTTTAGAACCCATTCGTCTGTCTGGAAAAACAGATGGACAATTTATTATGTATCAAACCATAGGTATTTCGTTGGTTCATAAGAGTAAGTACCAAACGAATCAAAAATACCAAGAGCAGGGATATCTTTCTAACAATCATTTTGATGAAACTATTTCACCACGTCAGAGAATAGCCGGAAATAGAGACAAAAATGATTTTGATTTACTTGTTCCTGAAAATATTTTATCATTTAGATGTCGTAGAAAATTGAGAATTCTAATTTGTTTCAATTCAAAGAATAGAAATTATAGAGATAGAAATCCCGTATTTTGGAACAGAAAGAACGTAAAAAATCGCAGCCAAGCTTTACATGCCAATAACCATCTTGATAGAGAGAAAAATCAATTAATGAAATTAAAGCTCTTTCTTTGGCCTAATTATCGATTCGAAGATTTAGCTTGTATGAATCGTTATTGGTTTGATACCAATAATGGCAGTCGTTTCAATATGTTAAGGATACATCTGTACCCACGATTTAAAATTTGTAGATAATACACTCTTTCTATATATCCTATACCCTATAATTATATACCCTATCCTATATAGAGTATAGGAAAAATAGAGTATAGGAAAACAAACAAATACACAGATCACATATCTTGTCTCACATTTCATTCTAGTATCCAATATGAAATGAATAATTTCTCAATTAGATCTCGAAATGAATCAACAAAATCTTCTTCGTTTTAGGTTTAAATTCTTCGATGCAAAAATGTACCAATCTTTTTCTATTCCTATCTAATCAATCCAATTTCAAATTGGATTGATTGATTTGAATTCATAAAATTAGGATTTCATAAAGAAATTTTGCTTAGATTATTGTATTCAAATTAATAGCATTATTATTACTATCCATATCTGTAAAAAGGAGGGGAATTTTTTTATGGTAAAAAATTCATTCATTTCGGTTATTTCTCAAAAAGAAAATGAAGAAAACAAAGGGTCTGTTGAATTTCAAGTATTCAGTTTCACTACTAAGATAAGGAGACTTACTTCCCATTTGGAATTGCACAAAAAAGACTTTTCGTCTCAGAGAGGTTTGCGAAAAATTTTGGGCAAACGTCAACGACTGCTGGCCTATTTGTCAAAAAGAAATAGAGGGCGCTATAAAGAATTAATTGGTAAGTTGGATATTCGAGAGATAAAAACTCGTTAATTTGGTGCGTGCTACCGTTTGAGCTTAGTCGTTTTAATTTTGATGAACTTCTTTTTAATTTCAGCAATGCATGGAAGAATGACTCGGGAAAAACTTATGATTGCACCAACTCCAAGAAAAGACCTCATGATAGTCAATATGGGCCCTCACCACCCATCAATGCATGGTGTTCTTCGACTGATCGTTACTCTCGATGGTGAAGATGTTATTGACTGTGAACCAATATTGGGTTATTTACATAGAGGGATGGAGAAAATTGCGGAAAATCGAACAATTATACAATATTTGCCTTATGTGACACGCTGGGATTATTTAGCTACTATGTTCACAGAAGCAATAACTGTAAATGGACCCGAGCAGCTGGGCAATATTCAAGTACCTAAAAGGGCTAGCTATATCAGAGCTATTATGTTGGAGTTGAGTCGTATCGCTTCCCATTTGTTATGGCTTGGCCCTTTTATGGCAGATATTGGGGCACAGACTCCTTTCTTCTATATTTTTCGAGAACGAGAATTAATATATGACCTATTTGAAGCTGCTACCGGTATGCGCATGATGCATAATTATTTTCGTATCGGAGGAGTCGCTGCTGATCTACCTCATGGCTGGATAGATAAATGTTTGGATTTTTGTGATTATTTTTTAGGCGGGGTTGCTGAATATCAAAAGCTTATTACGCGGAATCCTATTTTTTTAGAACGAGTTGAAGGCGTAGGCATTATTGGCGGAGAAGAAGCACTAAATTGGGGTTTATCGGGGCCAATGCTACGAGCTTCCGGAATAGAATGGGATCTTCGTAAAGTTGATCGTTATGAGTGTTACGACGAATTTGATTGGGAGATTCAATGGCAAAAAGAAGGAGATTCATTAGCTCGGTATTTAGTACGAATCAGTGAAATGACAGAATCTATAAAAATTATCCAACAGGCTCTGGAAGGAATTCCAGGGGGTCCCTTTGAGAATTTAGAAAGCCGCCGCTTTGATAGAATAAAAGACCCTGAATGGAATGATTTTGAATATCGATTTATTAGTAAAAAACCTTCTCCAACTTTTGAATTGTCCAAACAAGAACTTTATGTAAGAGTCGAAGCACCAAAAGGAGAATTGGGAATTTTTCTGATAGGAGATCGGAGCGTTTTTCCTTGGAGATGGAAAGTCCGACCGCCGGGTTTTATAAACTTGCAAATTCTTCCACAGCTAGTTAAAAGAATGAAATTGGCTGATATTATGACGATACTAGGCAGCATAGATATCATTATGGGAGAAGTTGATCGGTGAAATGATAATTGATACAACAGAAATACAAGCCCTCAATTCTTTTTTCAGATTGGAATCCTTAAAAAAAGCCTACGAGATCATATGGATGCTTGCCCCTATTTTTATTCTTGTATTAGGAATTACACTAGGTGTACTAGTAATTGTTTGGTTAGAAAGAGAAATATCTGCAGGGATACAACAACGTATTGGGCCCGAATACGCGGGGCCTTTAGGAATTCTTCAAGCTTTAGCAGATGGTACAAAACTACTTTTCAAAGAGAATCTTCTTCCATCTAGAGGAGATACTCGCTTATTCAGTCTCGGACCATCCATAGCAGTCATATCCATTTTACTAAGTTATTCAGTAATTCCTTTTAGCTATCGCTTTATTCTAGCCGATCTTAGTATTGGTGTTTTTTTGTGGATCGCCGTTTCAAGCCTTGCTCCCGTCGGACTGCTTATGTCGGGATATGGATCAAACAATAAATATTCCTTTTTAGGTGGATTAAGGGCTGCTGCTCAATCAATTAGTTATGAAATACCATTAACTCTATGTGTATTATCAATATCTCTACGTGTGATTCGGTAAGACACAAAATTTCCCCTATTTCTTTTCAGAAAGTTAAATGATTTGAATATCTATTTTTTTATTCATCATTGAGTTGATGAATTAAACCAGATAGTTATATGAGTGAAATAAAACGGCTTAAAAATTTGTTGTTAAAGGAATTCAATCTCATTTCCTATGTACAAGAATTAAGTGAAAGTAAACATTAAGCAGTCGAGACTGTTTACCCCAAGATTGATTGATTAGTCATCATGGCTTGAAGCGGGTTCAAAAGATCAACCATATAGGGTTTTTATTATACTATTACCATAGATGTATTACCCTACTAATGAGAGATTTCAAAAAAACGAGTGGATGGTTAGGAAGACCAAGATACACAAAGGGTTAGTAATGGAGATTCTGTAAATTATCCAATAGGATATTTTTTTATAGAAAAGCAATTCAAATTGGGGCTTAAAATTGGTAGAAATGATTAAGAAGTACTCCCCACGATTTCGATCCAGAGTATGTTCCTATCCACTGATTAAGTAAATAACTATCAAGAACGA